ATGAATTATGAGTTCAATAGATCCTGTTTAGCAGAAAGACGGATATTCCTTGCTCATTATCAGACAATCACTTATTCACAAACCTCGTGTGGGGCTAATAGTTTTCATTCCCCATCTCCTCATGGAAAACCCTTTTCGCTCCGCTTAGCCCTATCCCCTTCTAGAGGTATTTTAGTGATAGGTTCTATAGGAACTGGACGATCCTGTTTGGTCAAATACCTAGCGACAAACTCCTATGTTCCTTTCATTACGGTATTTCCGAACAAGTTCCTGGATGACAAGCCTAAAGGTTATCTTATTGACGATATCGATATTGATGATAGTGACGATATCGATATTGATGATAGTGACGATATTGATGATAGTGATGATGACCTTGATATTGATACGGAGCTGCTAACTATGTATATGACGCCGAAAATAGACCGATTTGATATCACCCTTCAATTCGAATTAGCAAAAGCAATGTCTCCTTGCATAATATGGATTCCAAACATTCATGATCTGCATGTGAATGAGTCGAATTACTTATCCCTCGGTCTATTAGAGAACTATCTCTCCAGGGATTGTGAAAGATGTTCCACTGGAAAGATTCTTGTTATTGCTTCGACTCATATTCCCCAAAAAGTGGATCCCGCTCTAATAGCTCCGAATAAATTAAATACATGCATTAAGATACGAAGGCTTCTTCTTCCACAACAACGAAAGCACTTTTTCATTCTTTCATATACTAGGGGATTTCACTTGGAAAAGAAGATGTTCCATACTAACGGATTCGGGTCCATAACCATGGGTTCCAATGCGCGAGATCTTGTAGCACTTATAAATGAGGCCCTATCGATTAGTATTACACAGAAGAAATCCATTATAGAAACTAATACAATTAGATCAGCTCTTCATAGAAAAACTTGGGATTTTCGATCCCAGATAAGATCGGTTCAGGATCATGGGATCCTTTTCTATCAGATAGGAAGGGCTGTTACACAAAATGTACTTCTAAGTAATTGCCCCATAGATCCTATATCTATCTATATGAAGAAGAAATCATGTAAGGGAGGGGATTCTTATTTGTACAAATGGTACTTCGAACTTGGAACGAGCATGAAGAAATTCACGATACTTCTTTATCTTTTGAGTTGTTCTGCCGGATCGGTCGCTCAAGATCTTTGGTCTTCATCCAGACACGATGAAAAAAATTGGATCACTTCTTATGGATTCGTTGAGAATGATTCTGATCTAGTTCATGGCCTATTACTATTCTTACTATTAGAAGTAGAAGGCGCTCTGGCGGGATCCTCACGGACAGAAAAATATTGCAGTCAGTTTGATAATAATCGAGTGACATTACTTCTTCGGTCCGAACCAAGGAATCAGTTAGATATGATGCAAAATGGATCTTGTTCTATCGTTGATCAGAGATTTCTATATGAAAAATACGAATCGGAGTTTGAAGAAGGGGAAGGGGCCCTTGATCCGCAACAGATAGAGGAGGATTTCTTCAATCACATAGTTTGGGCTCCTAGAATATGGCGCCCTTGTGGCAATCTATTTGATTGTATCGAAAGGCCCACGGAATTGGGATTTCCCTATTGGACTGGGTCATTTCGGGGCAAATGGATCATTTATCATAAAGAGGATGAGCTTCAAGAGAATGATTCGGAGTTCTTGCAGAGTGGAACCATGCAGTACCAGACACGAGATAGATCTTCCAAAGAACAAGGCTTTTTTCGAACAAGCCAATTCATTTGGGACCCTGCGGATCCATTCTTTTCCCTATTCAAAGATCAGCCCTCTGTCTCTGTGTTTTCACGTCGAGAATTCTTTGCAGATGAAGAGATGTCAAAGGGGCTTATTGCTTCCCAAACAAATCCTCCTACATCTATATATAAACGCTGGTTCATCAAGAATACGCAAGAAAAGCACTTCGAATTGTTGATTCATCGCCAGAGATGGTTTAGAACCAATAGTTCATTATCTAATGGATCTTTCCGTTCTAATACTCTATCCGAGAGTTATCAGTATTTATCAAATCTGTTCCTATCTAACGGAACGCTATTGGATCAAATGACAAAGACATTGTTGAGAAAGAGATGGCTTTTCCCGGATGAAATGAAACATTTGATTCATGTAACAGGAGAAAGATTCCCCATTCCTTAGCCGTAAAGATATGTGCCCATGAAAAGGGGATGAAGTGGAACAGAATTGGCCGGATGGTAGAGTCGTGGAAACACTTGTTTCTTCCATCTTTTTGGCCTTAGCTCCATGGAACAATATGCTACTGCTGAAACACGGAAGAATTGAAATCTTAGATCACTATGTGTGGATGATATGAACTGCCTAAACAAGAATTCTTGAACGGCGAAAGAGCCTATTACTCGCTACATCAAACAATTTCTACTAATGAAACCATGGAAATCCATCGGAAAATACGCATGTCCGCTGAAATGGTTGTTGCTATCTGCTCCAATAACGAATCATTGGTTTCATTGAATAACTAAAG